TTTCATTTGTAGTGAAAGTGGAAAGATTCGTGAAAGAAAAAATTACAAGATAAGAACTAATAGGAATCGGAGTAATTTAATAAGTTCTAAGGATTTCGATATAACTAAAAACTACAATCAATTGTGGATTCAATGCGACAATTGTTATGGATTAATGTATAAGAAAGTAAAAATGAATGTTTGTGAACAATGTGGACATTATTTGAAAATGAGTAGTTCAGAGAGAATCGAGCTTTCGATTGATCCGGGTACTTGGAATCCTATGGATGAAGACATGGTCTCTGCGGATCCCATTAAATTTCATTCGAGGGAGGAACCTTATAAAAATCGTATTGACTCCGCTCAAAAAACGACAGGATTGACTGACGCTGTTCAAACAGGTACAGGTCAACTAAACGGTATTCCGGTAGCCCTTGGGGTTATGGATTTTCAGTTTATGGGGGGTAGTATGGGATCCGTAGTAGGCGAAAAAATAACTCGTTTGATCGAGTATGCTACCAATCAACGTTTACCTCTTATTTTAGTGTGTTCGTCCGGAGGAGCACGAATGCAAGAAGGAAGTTTAAGTTTGATGCAAATGGCTAAAATTTCTTCGGTTTTATGTGATTATCAATCAAGTAAAAAGTTATTCTATATATCAATTCTTACATCTCCTACTACCGGTGGGGTGACAGCTAGTTTTGGTATGTTGGGGGATATCATTATTGCCGAACCCTATGCCTATATTGCATTTGCGGGTAAAAGAGTAATTGAACAAACATTGAAAAAAGCCGTGCCTGAAGGTTCACAAGCGGCTGAATCTTTATTACGTAAGGGCTTATTGGATGCAATTGTACCACGTAATCCTTTAAAAGGTGTTCTGAGTGAGTTATTTCAGCTCCATGCTTTTTTTCCTTTGAACAAAAATTAAATCAAATAGAACGGTTAGTTTATCAGAATTAAACGAAAACCCTGAAAAATTCATTTTTCTTTCGAATCATTTTTTTATCGCTATTCTTGTTTACTACTCAGTAAACCTCTATCAACAAGATAGAAACTAAATTTTTGCTTTCGGGAAGTTTAAATTAGACTAGACAAATAAAATAAAGTTCATTTTCCTACCTTGCTTGCATATGTATAGATATATCAAATAGAGATATATACAGAAGAGAGTTTTTGCATTTCCCGAAAATTCCCTGATTGTTGGATCATATTCTAATCGATTTTGTAGAAATTTTTAATGGAATAAAATTTTTTCTTTATTAATGACTATATAGAAATAAATGCCTATATAGAAATAGAAGTAGAAGACAAAAAGAATAATAAATCTAACAAGGGGATTATGATATATCTATTTGATGTTTAAAGATTAAAGATTAATTAAGTCCATTTATTTAGTTTGGCGTTTCTTCTACCTATTTTTTGATTCTATTTCTATTAGGTTGTATATTAGTATTAGATATATATTTACTTAAAGATACTTAGTATAATTAGATAATATATATAATAATAGAAATAATAAAAATACAAGATATTTTTAGATATCTTTAGAATTCAGAATATAACAATAACAGGTACAAATATTAAATTGAGGTACCCATTTTATGACAACTTTCAATAACTTACCCTCTATTTTTGTGCCTTTAGTAGGCCTAGTCTTTCCGGCAATTGCAATGGCTTCTTTATTTCTTCATATTCAAAAAAATAAGATTTTTTAGATCGGATGAGACCTAATCGTATCACTCCTTTTTTGATTTTAAAAACTTCGATTCGATAAGACCCATTTGGTAGAATATTGTATAACACATAGATTCCTACAAACATAAATAAAAAAAGCTCTTATGCATGTGTAAATGTATTATATGAGTCAAAAAATTTGCGCTCTTTTGAAAAATGGATCATCATCGGGCCGATGTATGAAATTCAAGTCAATGTATTTATTTGTATGTATATAGCTATCGGGGATCATATAAAGGAAGTAGATGTTATTATTTTAGATATAAAAAATTCTATGAATTACTCCTGAGGTAAAGATTCACAACAAAATAGTTGATGAGAGTTACTTTGAAAACAAAAAAAGGAAAGTCATATTTTCTCAATTCCAAAAAATTGTATAACTGGATCTAATATATATGAGTTGGCGATCAGAATCTATATGGATAGAATTTATAACGGGGTCTCGAAAAACAAGTAATTTCTGCTGGGCCTTTATCCTATTTTTAGGTTCATTAGGATTCTTATTGGTTGGAACTTCCAGTTATCTTGGTAGAAATGTTATATCGTTATTTCCGTCTCAGCAAATCATTTTTTTTCCACAAGGGATTGTGATGTCTTTCTATGGTATCGCAGGTCTCTTTATTAGTTGCTATTTGTGGTGCACTATTTTGTGGAATGTGGGTAGTGGTTATGATCTTTTCGACCGAAAAGCAGGAATAGTGCGTATTTTTCGTTGGGGATTTCCTGGAAAAAGTCGTCGCATCTTTTTACGATTCCTTATGAAAGATATTCAGTCCATCAGAATAGAAGTTAAAGAGGGTGTTTCTGCTCGGCGTGTCCTTTATATGGAAATTCGAGGTCAAGGGGCTATTCCTTTAATTCGTACTGATGAGAATTTTACTACACGAGAAATTGAGCAAAAAGCTGCTGAATTGGCTTATTTCTTGCGTGTACCAATTGAAGTATTTTGAAATGAATGAATTTTAAAAGACTAAATGCTTTGGCAGTAGAAAGAAAAAACAAAAGAATTTCTTTCTTTTTTTTTTCAATTAAACATTCATCTATTCTTTTATGCTCGTTTTTTTTTGATATATTTGATAGAAAGTTTCTTCATCTCGAAATTAGTATTGACCGAAAAAAGGGAGAATAACATCCTGGAAACCCAATTTTTTCTTGATTCAAATTGGAAGTGTATTCTGAGTCTATTTCTTTATTCTTTCTAGATTCAAAGCAAAGACTAAGTATTAAATCAAAAGAAAAAGAGAAAATGGATTGATAGGTTCAATACATTCTATTCGAATTCGAATAGAAACTCATGCTCGATAGAAATATTAGATCTAATAGAATCAACAACTGAGGTAGGTTCATTAACAATTCACAGATTCAAAATGGCAAAAAAGAAAGCATTCATTCCTTTTTTTTATTTTACATCTATAGTCTTTTTGCCCTGGTTGATCTCTCTCTGCTGTAATAAAAGTTTGAAAACTTGGATTACTAATTGGTGGAATACTAGACAATGCGAAACTTTTTTGAATGATATTCAAGAAAAAAGTGTTCTAGAAAAATTCATACAATTAGAGAACCTATTCCAGCTCGATGAAATGATAAAGGAATACCCAGAAACCGATTTACAACAATTTCGTCTAGGAATCCACAAAGAAACGATCCAATTCATCAAGATACACAATGAGTATCGTATCCATACAATCTTGCACTTCTCGACAAATCTAATATCTTTCGTTATTCTAAGTGGTTATTCCTTTTTGGGTAAGGAAAAGCTTTTTATTCTGAATTCTTGGGTTCAAGAATTCCTATATAATTTAAGTGATACAATTAAAGCTTTTTCGATTCTTTTATTAACTGATTTATGTATCGGATTTCATTCGCCTCACGGTTGGGAACTAATGATTGGTTATATTTACAAAGATTTTGGGTTTGCTCATTATGAGCAAATTTTATCTGGTCTAGTTTCTACCTTTCCAGTCATTCTTGATACAATTTTTAAATATTGGATCTTTCGTTATTTAAATCGTGTATCTCCGTCACTTGTAGTGATTTATCATGCAATAAATGACTAAAAAATGATTCACTGATCCAATTTCTAATCTTTCGTACCTTATACATCATAACCAAATCAAAGTCGTATTTACTTTACTCTTTTTACCCAGGAGGGGGTTCCTTGTATATTTCAAAAAAAAAATTTTATTTTTTTTCAGTAAATGTAAATAGCAGAATTGTGGCTAGGGAAGTATATTATCGACCTACCTAACTTTATTGTAGAAATTTTCGGGATAAATGATTGGACCATGCAAACTAGAAATACCTTTTCTTGGATAAGGGAAGAGATTACTCGCTCCATATCTGTCTCACTCATGATATATATAATAACTTGGGCATCCATTTCAAGTGCATATCCGATTTTTGCCCAGCAGAATTATGAAAATCCACGAGAGGCAACTGGGCGTATTGTATGTGCCAATTGCCATTTAGCTAATAAGCCCGTGGATATTGAGGTTCCACAAACGGTACTTCCTGATACTGTATTTGAAGCAGTTGTTAAAATTCCTTATGATATGCAACTAAAGCAAGTTCTAGCTAATGGTAAAAAAGGAGCTTTGAATGTGGGAGCTGTTCTTATTTTACCCGAGGGGTTTGAATTAGCCCCTCCCGATCGTATTTCACCCGAGATGAAAGAAAAGATAGGAAATCTGTCTTTTCAGAATTATCGCCCCAATAAAAAAAATATTCTTGTGGTAGGTCCTGTTCCTGGTCAAAAATATAGTGAAATAACCTTTCCTATTCTTGCCCCAGACCCTGCTACTAATAAAGATGTTCACTTCTTAAAATATCCTATATACGTAGGTGGAAACAGGGGAAGGGGTCAGATTTATCCTGATGGTAGCAAAAGTAACAATACAGTTTATAATGCTACGGCAGGAGGGCTAATAAGCAAAATCTTACGAAAAGAAAAAGGGGGATACGAAATAACCATAGTGGATGCATCGAATGGACGCCAAGTGATTGATATTATCCCTCGAGGCCTAGAACTTCTTGTTTCAGAGGGCGAATCCATTAAACTCGATCAACCATTAACGAGTAATCCCAATGTAGGTGGATTTGGTCAGGGGGATGCGGAAATAGTACTTCAAGATCCATTACGTGTCCAAGGCCTTTTGTTCTTCTTAGGATCGGTTGTTTTGGCACAAATCTTTTTGGTTCTTAAAAAGAAACAGTTTGAGAAGGTTCAATTATCCGAAATGAATTTTTAGATCTGTCTATTTAGCTTTATCAAATTCGTAAAAAAG